TCCCTTTTTTTTTTCTTACTTTCTTTATAAATTTTTCTAATTTTATTCATAAAATTAGAGTTAGAGTAGGATAAAGTACAATAATTTAATTCTAAAGATAATAAAGGCTTTGTTACGTTTCCACATCAAAGTAAAATATAGTACTTAGTTCTTTTTTCTTTCATTTAATGCCTATTGGTGTTCCAAAAGTACCTTTTCGAAGTCCTGGAGAGGAAGATGCATCTTGGGTTGACATATAGTGCGACTTGTCAGATATATTGGGTCATATGGGATTTTCCCGTTTTCTCCCCAATCGAGATATCCTCTGTTTCGCCCACGAAAGATTCATTGAATCATCAAAAATTTGGAGCGTGAAGTGCAATTAGATCCATTTTTGGGGGGGATTCGAATTATTATTACTATTCTAAATTAGAAGAATTTATGGTTGGCTTAGTTGGACTACTACATTGAAGTATCCAGGCTCCGTTTAAAAAAACCAAGTAGTCTATATCATAAAGGATTCCTATTTCCTATTCTTAAAAAAATCCTTTTTTGTAAGTAGAAGTTATTTCAAACTCTTATGTTAATCAATCAATCGAGTAATATGCATGAAGCCGTCAACTATTTTACGGAATGCGTGAATTGAAAAAAAAAAAAGAAGGGATAACAAAAAGAAGTGGTAATGGGAGCATTTGTACTATATGTGCAAATCAAAATCGGGCGGATCTTTACCCGGAGTAGAGCATAAACCTAAAAAGATTAAAGAGGCCCATTTAAGAACAAGAAAATGACATCGTGATTTGGATTGAATCTCGATGAAACAATCCATCAATGAAAAGTTAATTGGATAAGTTTATTTTATATTATACGTTATACGTTATAAATATATATATATATAATAAATATAAGGGGAACACAAACTCATGTTTCGTGAAAAATAAAAGAAAATCCTTTTATTATAAGTTATTGCTTATATATAAGTTATATTATTGCTATTGCTATGAAAAAAGAAAAAGTATTGGAATCTACACATTGATTCTCTTTTTTTTTGAACCGTATGCGTCAAAAGGCGCCTGTACGGTTCCTGGGGGATACAATTTGACCCTAATCAACCGACTTTATCGAGAAAGATTACTTTTTTTAGGTCAAGAGGTTGATAGCGAGATCTCAAATCAACTTATTGGTCTTATGATATATCTTAGTATCGAGGATGATACTAAAGATCTGTATTTGTTTATAAACTCTCCTGGCGGATGGGTAATACCGGGGGTGGCTCTTTATGATACTATGCAATTTGTGCTACCAGATGTACATACAATATGCATGGGCTCAGCCGCTTCAATGGGATCTTTTATCCTGGTCGGAGGAGAAATTACCAAACGTTTAGCATTCCCTCACGCTTGGCGCCAATGAGGCTTTTATTTGACAGAAAAAAGAAGACTATGCCTTCGCCATATGAAATATGAATATTAAGTAATAATAGCATGGCACTTTGAATTCGATATAATCAATTTTGTTTTCGAAACATTAGATTAGATTATGTATCGAGAGAGTAATATGAGAAAAAGGTATTTCCTATTTTATTATCGGAAGTCCAGTTCAGCGTCACAAACTTTTTTTCACACCAGAGGTCTCTTAAGAATATTTATAGTTTAGAGAGTATAGAGCGAAAAAAAACAAGATTCTTTTTTCCTTAGTTTATTTGATCAAACAAAAAAGCAACTTTGGGATTGCTGAATAACAGACAAATCACAGACAAAAAAATATAATAAATATATAAAGCAACGGAGCCATCATAGTATTTTTGAATTCCTCCGAAAGGAAGGGTGGTAAGTTGATCATTTACCTATCGGGGTCTGATCGATCCTATTTTTTTAGGTAAGGGTCAATTTGATTGTAGAGCCGTATGCAATGCATAATGCCCGTACGGTTGTTCGATTCTATCTTTTTTTTTTTTTTTTCTTGTTATTCTTTTATTACTTTCTTTTATCTTCCCCTCATCTAGAGAAACCTTTTATTATCTTATATCATCAGGGTAATGATCCATCAACCTGCTGGTTCTTTTTCTGAAGTAGCAACGGGAGAATTCATCCTGGAAGTGGGAGAACTACTGAAACTACGTGAAACCCTGACAAGGGTTTATGTACAAAGAACGGGCAAACCCTTATGGGTTGTATCCGAAGACATGGAAAGAGATGTTTTTATGTCAGCAACAGAGGCCCAAGCTTATGGAATTGTTGATCTTGTAGCGGTTGAATGACAATAGCCTGGATTTCGCGTCAATTCGTAATTTAAAATTAACCCTGCCGAGTTTCATTTTAATATTCTATGATGAATGATTTTTATTTCCTATTCTATTGAATAAAAGTAATTCATAATCATCCGGTTAGGATCGATCTAAACCAGCCCATTATGTATATGATTCAACATGCCAACGATTAAACAACTTATTAGAAATACAAGACAGCCAATTAGAAATGTCACAAAATCCCCCGCGCTTCGGGGATGCCCTCAGCGTCGAGGAACATGTACTAGGGTGTATGTGCGACTCGTTCAGATCATGAACTAGAACAAAGGAAAGAGAACAATGTTCAAATAAAAATGATCAAATAGGATAGAACGGAAAAATGAACTACATTTCTTTTTTATTATCTAAAAAGAAGGATAATTGATCATATTCCTTTTATTTTGTATGAAATTTATGGTTTCTATTGGTGTAAAACCACTCACCTCAATTTAAGATGAGAAGCAATTCTCCATTGGTAGCAAATGGTTATCCATATCCATTAAGCGGAGGAAATCTTAGTTAACATAGACCCCTCTTGCAAGAACGGACTAACAAGGTCAGCTACCCAGCCAACTTTCATAATTAAATACCGTTACTGTATAGGTAGAGCTCGTTGTGAAAGACCTATTACTGGAGAATTTCTGGGTAGAGCCGAAGAATGTGAACTATACAAGTTAGCAATAACATTGATTAAATGAAGTAAAGGCTCCGGTGTATAGAGAAGACCTCACCGTTTAAGAAGTAACCATAGAAACGATGGAATCCACTATTTATTTATCATGCTATTTTTTTTTTTAATACCTAGTATATCGTATTTCGAGGTGAAATGCCTAGAAAAAATCGTGGTTGGGAAGGTTATAGTAGCCAAAGCCATTGGAATTTTTAGTTTATACATTGGAAAAATCCGTTTTGTTATTAATATACTAGGAAAGGGGCAAAAGAATAACTGAAAGAAAGGAAATCTATTAGTTATTCGTTAAAGTTTCATTTATTCAATGACCAGAATTAGACGGGGATATATCGCTCGGAGACGTAGAACAAAAATTCGTTTATTTGCATCAAGCTTTCGGGGGGCTCATTCAAGACTTACTCGAACTATTACTCAACAAAAAATAAGAGCTTTGGTTTCGGCTCATCGGGATAGGGATAAGCAAAAAATTAATTTTCGTCGTTTGTGGATCACTCGAATAAATGCAGCAATTCGTGAAAGGGGGGTATGCTATAGTTATAGTAGGTTAATAAATGATCTGTACAAAAGACAGTTGCTTCTTAATCGTAAAATACTTGCACAAATAGCTATCTCAAATAGGAATTGTCTTTATATGATTTCCAATGAGATCATAAAAGAAGTAAGTTGGAAGGAATCCACCGGTTAAACGGAGTTGCCCGGAGAATGAACTCCGGGAAGGTCGAATAAAAATGAATGAATAGAATATGATAAAATATGAGAAAGTAGTCAAAATAAATATGAATCAACACGTTCAATAAAAAAATTTATTCTTCCCAGATTATTATTTTTTTTCTTACGACACGAGAATTCAATTCGGATTCTTGGATTTTTCCAACAAAAGACCAACCCGCTTTTGAGTTCGGATGGGGATTTGAATTCAAGTGAAGAAAGAGTAAACCTATCTTTTTCTGGCTCTAAGACTAGGAGTTCTAGTGGTCGACTCGGTTCTTTCAAATTGTTTCTCATTATTAAGAAAAGGTAACAAAGATAAAATACGAGCTTGTTTTATAGCAATAGTAATTAATCGTTGTTGTTTCAAGGTCAATCTATTCACTCGTCTAGATAATATTTTTCCCTGTTCACTAATAAATCGACTAATTAAACTCATGTTTTTATAATCAATTCGATCCCCCGATTGGATCGGTGGCAAACGCCTACGAAAAGATCGCTTGGATTTAAGAAAAGTTCGCTTGGATTTATCCATGGTTTGGTTAGTTTATTTCTTATCCCTAAAATCCTATTTCAGCCGTATCTCTAATTAGAATAAATAAATAGGATTTAGTTTGTTTATAATTATCTTTAACTTTAACTATGTTAAATATGTTATATATATAATGTCATTTTTTCCCTTTCCTTGTAAGATAAGAGCGCAGGTACTCGCTTCGATCTATTTCTTTATCTCCCCGTGAATCGTATGTTTGTTACAATATGGACAGAATTTTAGCAACTCCAATCGATTAGGCGTATTGTGCCGGTTCTTTTGAGTAATATATCTGGAAATGCCCGTTGATTCCTTATTAACACCGTTTCGAACACAAGCGGTACATTCCAAAAGAACCGGTATTCGCACATCTTTACCCTTGGCCATGAACCTCCTTTGGATTTTTCATTTACTCAACTCTTCCTCTTTCAATCCGAAACGAAAAAGAAGAAAGGAAGTAAAAAAATAGAATTTGTAACTTGCTATCTTCTTATGCAAGATTTCACTACAACCAATATAGGAAATAAGATAGAAAGATTTCTAAACTATATTTCAAATCACAGTACAGTATTTCATAGAAGTATCTTGTATAATACTCTTTCCCTAGAACCAGAGTTTCTATTCGACTTTCATAGAAATTTAATACAGAGAAATTTCATATTAATTTAATTCCAACCTGAACCCCAATCTCCCAGCCGTTGACTGCACTTTTATTCTTTCTCTTTCCTCCCTTATTCTAATTCTAAAAAGGGAAAAAAGAGAAAAGAGGGGGGGCTGCTATTTCATTTTATCTCTAATCTTCTTTATTCCTTCCCACTTCAATAACTAGAATGAAAAAAAGGGGAACGTCAACGCATCCGGGAAAAAACGATTAATCTCTATCAATAAACCTGCCAAAGAAACGAACCATAGAGTACTTAGTACCGGTGCCACAGAAAGGTATGTTTGTAGATCTCTCATTGAAAAAACTCCTTCATTTTATTTGTAATTTGTAATACAGAAGATAATACATATTGAAATGTATAATCATCCAATAAAAAGATTTACTTTTTTTTATACAGAAAAAAACGTCCTTTTCTTCCCCAATATTGCCAACTCATTTATTTTTCCTAGGGGTTCCGTTCCATATTTCATATAGATAGAAGTTTTTTACTATTATTATATGTTAAATGAGACCAAAAAGACGAAATGGACATAAAAATTCTAGGTTTTAATAGAGGCGATAACGATGTGGAAAACAAGACAGGAATTCTCTACAATGACACTGTAGACCAATGGAAGGGATGTAGCGCAGCTTGGTAGCGCGTTTGTTTTGGGTACAAAATGTCACGGGTTCAAATCCTGTCATCCCTACCTATTACTGCTCTTTTGAGCAGTAATGAGGGATTTTTGAGATCAATTCACATTGGACATATCATATAGAATCTATCATTCTTATGATACCATATAGTGTATGCATACAAGATGTATTGGGGCCAATCCTTTTCTTTACAGTCTTCTATTTTATGAGAAAAAAAAAAGCGCTCTTAGTTCAGTTCGGTAGAACGTGGGTCTCCAAAACCCGATGTCGTAGGTTCAAATCCTACAGAGCGTGATTCAGATCTTCTTCGATCGAATTCGACTGAAACACTAACTGGAACAGGAATCTTAATTTGACCTCCTGGATATTAAAGAAAGGAGGAGGTCAATAAAAAAAAAGAGATGTTAATTAATCAAAGGTCCAACTGATCGCCACGCCTGTATTGTAAATATGCAGTTACAAATAATCCAGCCAAAGTAATAGGAATTAGGCCTAACACGATTCCAAATAGAAAAACTTCAATCATTTCAATTTGTTTGAAAGGAGAAAAAAAGAGGTAATATCTATACCTAAATATTAATCCGAATTACCATGAATCTCAATGACCAATAATTGGCAATTGACACGGTAAGTAACTAGAAATACGCAGAAGTTTGCGGAAAGATTGACTTTTATGAATTGTGCACTTAATTTCAAATAAGTCGTATCTTGCTCAGACCAATAAATAGAGCTGAGGTTATAGTTAAAGCCGTTAGTAGAAAACCGAAATAACTAGTTATGGTAGGCATTAAGGAGCTAAATGAAATATGTTCTTTTTATACATATGTTTATAAAAAAGTACTTACCTGAGTTTACTTTTTTGCAAAATAGGAGAGAAACAAAAATACCAATTGAAAGTTTTTGATTCATCTATCATTATAGACAGCACTAAGAAGGAAAAAGTCACAACTGTATAAAAATAAATTGATTCATCATCTGTAACATCTACCGATACCACGTTTGCAATCAGCGAATGCATTCTTGGATCATTTTTCAACTCAACTTATAAACGAATAATAAGAACTGGGTCGTGTAATTTCGTTTTTAAAATGAAAATGAAACTCTTTTCGAATCATTATGGAATCAAATTAGAAAATTATTCCTATTTTTCTCATTTTTTTTTATTGTATCGAATCTATTTTCTATTTTATAGCGAACAGTAATCTTAGAATAATTTTAATTTCATTTTAACTAATTAGATTCCGTAATAGGTTCACTCATATAATATAAATAATATTTTATTTTGAATGAATGAGAACAAAAAGTTATCAGATGATCACTCCAAAAAAATAGGTGTTTTGGTTCAACTATATTATAAGACTAGTCATTTCTATTCTCTTTTGCTTTAGAAATTCTATTTTGTATCTTTCCATATTAGAAAATCCGCATCTTTGTAGTTAGTCAATAAAGAACCTTCAGTTTCGATCTAATCTAATATCTAATACAACAATGTATGCATTAGTGATTCCAATTATTCCATTCTTTGTTCTTTTTCGTTTCTCAAATAAAATTAGAACTTCTAATTTCTATTCTTAATTGTTACTAGACGGTTAACAAATTCTTAAAAAAAAAAAGAAGATTTCAACAAAAAGCGCTTCTAATATCTAATACTATGAATATGAATAACAAAGATTTTTAGATCTCACATCTACTTACAATTGTGGGAATATTCTAATAAATTTCATGAATTATTAGAAACTACCTTATCAGATTCACATTTTACCTGATCCTCGTTTCTAGCCCTAAACTCATAATGGCGAGAAATATATTATTTTAAATTAAATTGATTGAATAGGACATTCTTTTACATCAATAAATCAACAAAGAACAAGTAAAGGAAGAAAGAAATTATTTAGCACCTCCTTCCAATACTAATTCAAAGTGCGTTGCTGTGTCAGAAGAAGGATAGCTATACTGATTCGGTATACTCTAAAGACGCCCTCGGTACAATATTGACGATCTCA